AAAGTGGGATGCTGTATTTCCGGGATTGGATTTCATATTCGAATGAACCTCGTAATCGTAAGAAAGTAGGTTTTTTAGCTATGGGCCTAGCAAAAGAAAAATCGAGATAGGTTCCCATAGAATGGGACTCCCCCTCTTAAAAATCGGACGTGAAGGTTTTCTCTCATCCGGCTCAAGTAGTTACGCAAAATGAATAAAGGGGTTCTTTTTTTTAAACTCGGTAAACCCTTAGAAAAAGCTACTCCTTACTCAAGTTCCCAGCAAGAACCAATCTTTGATTGATTCATTCTTCTTTCTTCTTTTGACTTTAATTTAACAACCTTCTAAATTCTAAATTATTGAATTTCTTCTTTACGACGAAATGGAAATGTGAAATGAAATTATTTGAGTAGTCTACCTCCCCTAAAACGAAAAATTCCTTTAAAGGAATGCTTTGGTACTCGTTCGTAAGGGATTTACTTGTCGATATATCGTTCCATTCGATCCTTTAGGTCCCTACTCACCTCGATGGTTATGCCATGACGCCCTTTGAAGCATATATGCGATAGATAGACTCCCGTAACCATGCCATATTTGCTTGCTTGAACAGAACTTCTCTCTAAAAGAAATGGAATGGCTAATTCCACGAAAAAGTTTTTTTTCACGAGGTATAACTAGCGATTCCTATTTATCTGTTACGGAATCGACCATGGATCAATTCCCCGTTCATTTGGAAGTCTTGAATACACCCATAATTCTGAGCTTCATGTTACTCCTACCAAGACACATGTCAGAGTCGGGGGCATCCCAATCAGATTGGGATGACAGTTTCTCATTCCGAATCTGTAAAATGAAAATTTCGATCAAATCACACATCGCAGTATACTAGGCCTTCTAATTCCTTAAGGGGTTTATCCAAAAGATTCGCGATATAACTAGGAAGACGTTTCAAATACCACACATGAGTCACTGGACATGCGAGTTTGATGTATCCCATTTGATATCTTCGTATCCGAGAATCAACAAACTCTACGCCGCATTGTTCACAAAATTTTGAGTCTTCTTTTTCAGCTCTGATTACTCGATAATTTCCACAAGAACAAATTCCACTTTTTATAGGCCCGAAGATTCTTTCACAAAACAATCCATCTTTTTCTGGTTTATTGGTTTTGTAATGAAAAGTATAGGGTTTTGTCACCTCTCCAACTATCTCTCCATTAGGTAAGATTTTGTTGGCCCAAGTCCTTATTTGTTGAGGAGAAACCGGTCCAATTCGAAGTTGTTGATGTTTATACCGATCGATCATAGAATAGAAAATCTGATTCATTCAGATCAAGCTTCCTTCCCATTAATCTGGAAGTTCTTCTCAGATACAAGGAAATGATTCAATTCTAGAGCCAAAGATCGTAGTTCGCGAACGAGCAATCGAAAAGATTCTGGAGCATCCCCGGGATTAGGTACTGTTCCCCCAACGATCGTAGCACCAAGTACTTCTTGACGAGCTCTAATATGATCGGATTTATAAGTAAGCATCTCTTGTAAAATATGAGCAACACCAAATCCCTCTAGAGCCCAAACTTCCATTTCTCCTACTCGTTGTCCCCCTTGCTTGGCCCTTCCCCTAAGGGGTTGTTGTGTAACAAGTGCGTAAGGTCCACTAGAACGCCCATGGATTTTATCATCAACTTGATGAATTAATTTCAGAATATAGGGCTTTCCTATTAGAACAGGTTGTTCAAAAGGATCTCCTGTTCTTCCATCAAATATTCTGCTTTTTCCCGGATACTCGGGTTCAAATACCCATGGATTTCTTGTTTGCTTACTGGCTTCATATAATTCAGGAAACACTAGTTTTCTTGAAGCTTCTTGCTCATATCTCTCATCAAAGGGTGCTATTCTATAATGTCTCTTTAGCAGATCCCCCGCTAACCCGAGGGAGCATTCAAATATCTGTCCCACATTCATTCGTGAGGGTACTCCTAGGGGGTTAAAGACCATATCAACAGTTGTTCCATCTTGAAAATAGGGCATATCTTGTCTGGGCAAAATTTTTGAAATGATACCCTTATTCCCATGTCTTCCAGCTACTTTATCACCCACTTTGATTTCACGTTTCTGTAAAACATATACACGAATCATTTCTGGATTATAACTGGAACTCCCCCTTTTCTGGATCCATCTCACATCAATAACTCGACCTCTTCCACCTATAGGTAGTTTTAGAGAAGTTTCTTTTGCCGTGGATACCTGAATACCAAGTATGGCTCGTAATAATCTATCCTCGGGGGCATACGACGATTCGTTCGCTGTCTGAGGCGTTAATTTCCCTACTAAAATATCACCAGCTTCTATCCAAGATCCAAGTCTCACAATTCCATTTCTGTCTAAATTGCGGAGTAAATAAGCCTCTAAATGCGGTATTTCTTTAGTGATTCTTTCAGGGCCTTGGCTTGTCACATGAGTCTGAATTTCATATTTTCGGATGTGAAAAGAAGTATAAATATCTTCATATACCAGACGT